TCCATTGATAATTCCATCAATAACACCCTTATCAATAAAATGCGTTAGTTCGGCTAATCTTCTTATACCCAGGATAAAGACTCTACTATAGAAAACATCTATGTAACCACGATTATATGACCAACTGTATATCTTTTTTTTTACTTGATGCAAAAAGTTCTTTTTGGCATTCCCTTTTAAAAGGGAATTTAGAAAATTCAAATTCTGAAAAAAAGAATAAGCGGATCCATAGAAGATATATGCTATGAATAGACCAAAAATAGCTAAACTTACAGAAGAAATTGCATTAGTGATAAATTCATATGAATTTATGGAAGAATTAGAACTTTCTTGGAAAAGGCTTATTGAAGGAGTTAGCCACTTTGATAATATGGTTAACTCCGATATTCCATTACCCATTACTCCATTATCAAAATGGATTCCTATGGATCCAATAAACAAAGTAAAAAGCAGTAATATAAGAAGCGGAAATAGCATAGTATTTCCCGTTTCATAAGGATAGACTAAAGTTTTTTTAATCCCAAACGGAGTACTAAAAGATCCTATCCTATTTCTTGTATTACCATAAATTTTTGGTATATTTTGTGAAAAAAAAGAAACTCCACTATTCATTGTTGATAAAACAAAATGTCTATTAACTCCTTTGGGTATACTTTTTCCCCATAATGATATTGAACCCAATGAACCTTCTTTAGTACTACTATACTTTTGAAAATGAACACGTAAATACCCATCAAAAGTAAGTAAATATACGCGAAACATATAAAATGCAGTTAATCCCGCACTAAAAGAGGCTATTATTCCTAAAAAGGGTGAATACAACCAACTATTACTAAGGATTTCATCTTTGGACCAGAAGCAAGCAAGAGGTGGAATACCACAAAGAGAAAGTGTACCACATAAAAAAGTAGTTCTTGTAATTGGAACGTATTTTCTTAAACCACCCATAAGAACCATATTCTGACTTTTATCTGGTGAATATCCAACAAGAGGTTCCATTGAATGAATAACGGATCCGGATCCCAAGAATAATAACGCTTTCGAATAAGCATGAGTGATCAAATGGAATAAAGCAGCTTGATAAGAACCTATACCTAAAGCTAACATCATATAACCCAATTGAGACATTGTAGAATAGGCTAAGCTTCTTTTAATATCTCTCTGAGCAAGAGCTAAAGTAGCTCCTAAGAAGAGTGTTATTGTACCAACTAAAGAAATTAAACTCATTATAAAAGGTAGGGATATGAAAAGAGGAAGAAGTCGAGCTAGAAGAAAAATCCCCGCAGCAACCATAGTTGCTGCGTGTATAAGAGCCGAAATGGGAGTGGGTCCTTCCATAGCATCGGGTAACCATACGTGAAGAGGAAATTGTGCAGATTTTGCAACTGCACCAAGGAATAATAAAAAAGCGCATAAAGTAGTAAGTAAAGAATTAATCCCATTATTAGGAATCCAATTATTAGCTATTTTGAACAAATCCCGAAACTCTAAACTACCTGTTATCCAAAAAAAACCTAAAATTCCTAATAAGAGACCAAAATCCCCTACACGATTAGTTACAAAAGCTTTTTGACAAGCACTGGCTGCAATTGGCCGTGTAAACCAAAAACCTATCAATAAATAGGAACACATTCCCACAAGTTCCCAAAAAAAATAAATTTGTATCAAATTTGAACTAGTAACCAACCCTAACATGGAAGTATTAAAAAAACTTATATAAACAAAAAATCGCAAATATCCTTGATCGTGAGACATATAATCATCACTATAAATAAGAACCAAGATTCCTACAGTAGTAATTAGTATTAACATAATAGAAGTAAGGGGGTCAATCAAGTATCCAAATTCTAAGGAAAAATCATTATTGATGGTCCAAGACCATAGATATTGATAGATCGAACTTCCATTTATTTGTTGAATAGACAGGTGAACTGAGAATACCATAGCTATACTTAAGAGTAAAACACTAGGAAAAGCCCATATGCGACGAAGATTTTTTGTTGCTGTCGGAATAAGAAAAAGTCCAAACCCCATTGACATAATAACTGGAAGTGGGAGAAGAGGGATTACCCAGGCATATTGATATGTATGTTCCATAAGAAAAAAATAGCAATTTTTAGTTGAAATTTTTAGTTCAATTTTTCTAGAAAATAAAATTGTTTCCGATTCACCAAACCTATTCTTATCTTTTTCTGAAGGAATTAAAAACACAAAAAAAAGATTGAATAATTTTCATTTCTATTCATTTTTTTATTTCTTTCTGTTAAAATGAAATAACTCTCTTTTTTTATTTCGTAATTGATTGAATTCCAAAAAAACCCTATATTTATAGGAAATTGAAATTCTCAACTATTTCTTACTTCATAGAAAACGGAAAGCCTAATGACGAAAATTATCTAAGTTTTAGAATGTCTTGTTTAAGAGACTAAATATTTTTTTATTTGAATTGGAATTCAATTATGAAATACCATTCTTAACTTAATTAACTATTTCAATTTTCCCTTGTTTTTATCTCCCCATCTTATATGGGGCTTATCCCCATACCTTAAATTTCAATAAGTCTATTTGATATAGAAATAGATTTAAATATAAAATCCTAGTATAGAATATATACAACGATATATTCTATATTATTAAAATAAAGTCTAAAATATATATGAAAAATACGCGAAAAAACTCTTGTCTTATCCACATTAGACAAAATGGAGTAAAAAATAATTTAGAATTTCAGTGTCTTTCAGTATCTAAGTATAAATACTAAGAAAAAAAAGAAAGAAGGATGGATTTCCAGCAATAGATGTCTTTCACATACAACTAGAAAAAGTAATCCCTTTTTGAATGGCAGTTCCAAAAAAACGTACTTCGATGTCAAAAAAGCGTATTCGTAAAAATCTTTGGAAGAAAAAAACTTATTTTTCCATAGTACAATGTTATTCTTTAGCCAAATCAAGATCATTTTCTAGTGGCAACGAGTATCCAAAACCAAAAGGTTTTTCTGGGCAACAAACAAATAATAAGGTTTTTAATAATCTGAATTGATCTATTCCAAAAAAATTTCCATTATTTAATATGAATGAAAAATTCAGATTAAATAATGAATCTACTTTTATGTGTCGCATTCTTCGGTACAATATTCTTAGAACTAACCATTCTGTTATATAGAACAAAAGTTTTTGGTATATTGTGTACTCACTATCAAAGAACTTTTGATAATAGAATCCTCGTATTATTTTATTTTTATGAGGATTCTATTATCAAAAGTGGAGTATTCTTGCAATAGGATTTACAACTTCTACCTATCTTATTCAAAATTCACAAATAAATTGGTTTAGCACCGGTAAATCATATTAATAGGAGCGTAAGGGCTTTCATTCTAGAAATTTTTCGAAAATATGAAATTCTTTATATTTAATGATAAAATTCTAATGTTCATAAATTCTATGGATTTTCCTAATCTCGACGATTCGCGAGAAAATAACTATTATTTTTTTAAGTTAACTATTTTTAAAAGTTAGCCGCCATGGTGAAATTGGTAGACACGCTGCTCTTAGGAAGCAGTGCTCAAGCATCTCGGTTCGAGTCCGAGTGGCGGCATTCTCGAAAAAGAATACAATAGATTAGAAAATGGATTCAATTCGAAATTTCCAATTTTGTAATGGGACCTTCTCCTTATGCTATTTGCAACTTTAGAACATATACTAATTCATATCTCTTTCTCAACCATTTCAATTGTAATTACGATTTATTTGATAACCTTATTAGTTCGTGAACTTAGGGGGTTACGTGATTCGTCAGAAAAAGGAATGATAGCTACTTTTTTTTCTATAACAGGATTCTTAATTTCTCGTTGGGTTTCTTCGGGACATTTTCCATTAAGTAATTTATATGAGTCATTGATCTTCCTTTCATGGGCTCTGTATATTCTTAATACTATTCCTAAGATACAGAACTCTAAAAATGATTTAAGCACTATAACTACGCCAAGTACTATTTTAACGCAAGGCTTTGCCACATCGGGCCTTTTAACTGAAATGCATCAATCTACAATACTAGTACCTGCTCTACAATCTCAGTGGTTAATGATGCATGTCAGTATGATGTTACTAAGCTATGCAACTCTTTTGTGCGGATCCTTATTATCTGCTGCTCTTTTAATCATTAGATTTCGAAAGAATTTCAATTTATTTTCTAAAAAGAATGTTTTACTTAAAACATTTTTCTTTAGTGAGATTGAATATTTCTATGAAAAAAGAAGTGTTTTAAAAAACACCTCTTTTCCCGCATTTCCAAATTATTACAAATATCAATTAACTGAGCGTTTGGATTCTTGGAGTTATCGTGTCATTAGTCTAGGGTTTATCCTTTTAACCATAGGTATTCTTTGCGGAGCAGTATGGGCTAATGAGGCGTGGGGATCCTATTGGAATTGGGATCCTAAGGAAACTTGGGCATTTATTACCTGGACCATATTTGCAATTTATTTACATAGTAGAACAAATCCAAATTGGAAAGGTACGAATTCAGCACTTGTAGCTTCGATAGGATTTCTTATAATTTGGATCTGCTATTTTGGTATAAATTTATTAGGAATAGGTTTACATAGTTATGGTTCATTTACATTACCATCTAAATGATTACATAACATAAAACTTTCAGAAAATGGCGGTTTTTCCATTTTTGTTTGAATTTGAGAACCCTTTGAAAAGACGTTCAAGGGGTTCTCAAAAATTAGATATAGATCTAAATCTAATTAGAATTTTTTACTTTTTTCTGAGTTTTTTGGTTTTCCACAATGGAATTAGAGTGGAATAGTTAAAAAAAAATCCTATTTAGGATAATAATTGGATAAGAGAGCCTCTACCTTGTCAACGGATAGCGAGAGAACAAAATCTGGATAAATGCCAATTCCTATTACTGGTAAAAAGATACAGATTAAAAGAAAGAGTTCTCGCGGTCCAGAATCCAAAAAATTTGCGTTTGGAACATTAAATAGCTTGTATCCATAGAACATCTGACGTAACATGGATAATAAATAAATAGGAGTTAATATCATTCCAACTGCCATGACAAAAATAATTAGCATTTTTGCCATTAACATAAATTTTGGACTAGTAATTAGTCCAAAAAATACTACCAATTCTGCAACAAAACCGCTCATTCCTGGCAAGGCAAGAGAAGCCATTGAAAAGCTACTAAACATGGTAAAAATTTTTGGCATTGGGATAGATATCCCCCCCAGTTCTTCGAGATAAACAAGACGCATTCTATCACAGGCCGTTCCCGCCAAGAAAAAAAGTGTAGCACCAATAAATCCATGGGATAATATTTGTAAAATAGCTCCATTTAGCCCAATGTTGGTTATGGAACCAATTCCTATAATTATGAAACCCATGTGAGATACAGAGGAATAGGCTATTCTTTTTTTGAAATTTCGTTGACCAAGAGAAGTTGAAGCTGCATAGATTATTTGCACGGCTCCTATTATTACTAACCACGGAGAAAGTAGATAATGAGCATGAGGTAACAATTCCATATTAATCCGAATCAATCCGTATGCTCCCATCTTTAATAGGATTCCCGCTAAAAGCATACATGTACTGTAATGTGCTTCCCCATGGGTATCTGGTAACCACGTATGCAGAGGTATAACAGGCAATTTGACAGCATAAGCAATAAGGAAGCCAAAGTATAATAGTATTTCCAATGTTGCAGGGTATGATTGATTAATCAATCTTTCTAAATCTAATCCCGGTTCGTTGGAACCATATAAGCCCATACCCAGAACTCCGATTAAGAAAAAAATGGAACCGCCTGCAGTATACAAAATAAACTTAGTAGCTGAATACAGACGCCTCTTTCCCCCCCACATGGATAAAAGTAAGTAAACAGGAATTAATTCTAACTCCCACATGATAAAAAAAAGTAAAAGGTCTCGTGAAGAAAATAATCCTATTTGACCGCTATACATTGCTAGCATCAGGAAATAGAATAATCGCGAATTCCGGGTAACAGGCCAAGCCGCTAAAGTAGCTAAAGTAGTGATAAATCCTGTCAATAAAATAGATCCTAATGAAAGTCCATCGATTCCCAATCTCCAGTGGAAATCGAAAACATCTATCCATTTATAATCCTCCTTTAATTGCATTAAAGGATCCTCCAATTGGAAATGATAACAGAATGCATAAATCATTAAAAGGAATTCTAATAAACAAATAGATATAGTATACCATCTAACTATTTTATTTCCTTTATAAGGTAAAAAGAAAATAAATGAACCTGCAAATATCGGCAAAACAACAAGGATTGTTAACCAAGGAAAATAACTCATGATAAAGTAATAAAGACAAGATACGTTTTGACCAGAAAAGCCCATGCTCGATTATTTCGAGCACAGGCTTCTTCGGTAAAGAGGAATCAGACGATTCAAGTGTAGTTTTTTGTAACGTATCAATAAGATAGAGCCATGCTGCGGGTTGTTTCAGGCCCTAAATAAACGCGGACGCTTAAAAAATCCGTTGGGCAGGCAGATTCGCATCTCTTACACCCCACACAATCCTCGGTTCTCGGCGCAGAAGCAATTTGCTTGGCTTTACATCCATCCCAAGGTATCATTTCTAAAACATCTGTTGGACAAGCTCGTACACATTGAGTGCATCCTATACATGTATCATAAATTTTTACAGAATGTGACATTGGATCTATAAATTTTGCTTTTCAAAAAAAAATTTTTCTATCTGATAAAAAAGAAATTAGTACTATATATAAGTTAGATGTATTGTAGATACCAGATGAAACAATGGTTTATCCAAATTTCATAAATAATGCAGCAATATATTTCTTTTCTTAATCTGTTTATGAGAAAGCGTGAAAAGAGCCAAGAGACTTGAATTTAAGGCTTCAACAAGCATAATTATATAAATTCTATAATACTAATTCGAATTAGCCAATAAATTGGCTATCATCTTTTCAATATAAATTATTGCAATATTCAAATTGCCATATCAATGAATTGGAAAAATGCAATATTCAATAAGTAAAAAAAGAATACTCTGAAATAACCTATCATCTTAATGTTCTATATTATATGTGCCTTTGTTTAGAGGATTCTCTAATTATTCAAAAAATTAGATTGATTGATACGAGTGGATTTCCTGTTACGATGGATGGAAGAAAGAATAGATAGTCCAATAGCAGCTTCAGCAGCCGCAAGGGCTATAACAAAAATTGCGAAAATGTCTCCTTTTAATTGGCGACTATCAAATAGATCAGAAAATGTTACGAGATTTAGATTAATTGAATTCAGTATAAGTTCAAGACATATTAGAGCTCTAACCAAGTTTCGGCTTGTGATCAAGCCATAGATACCAATCGAAAATAAATAGACACTCAAAAAAAGTACATGCTCAAACATCATTAATTAACTCCTTATCAATCGCGATTCATTTCAATATGAGGACAAGAATTGAACCGATTCAATTAAATAGAACAATTACGCAACAAAAGCGAAAAGAAGGTATTTGTTGTGTTGGCAGTAGATGGGTTTTACTAAATCAAAATTGTGATTCTTTAGTTATTTTTTTTAGATTTGCAATTCTAAGAATTTTGATTCATTCTAAGTATTTCTTATTGTCGAGCCATAGTAATTGCACCTATTAAAGAAACTAGAAGAATTAGGGAAATTAGTTCAAACGGAAGATAAAAATCGGTTGCTAAATGAATCCCAATTTGTTGAACGTTATTTATAAGACCCTGTTCTACTATTTGATTTGATCTTGTAGTCCAAAGAATTCCATACCATGACGTATCTGGGATAGTAGTCATTAGTGAAAAAGGAATAGTTATACAAACGAGTGAAGTAAATCCATCTCCAATAGTCCAATAATTCTTATCTTTAGACCACTCTGAGCCGTTTACAAACATTACAGCAAATATGATCAAGACATTTATGGCCCCCACATAAATAAGAAGTTGTGCGACAGCTACAAAATAGGAATTCAATAAAAAATAAAATAAGGATATACAAACAAGGACTAATCCCAGCGAAAAGGCAGAATAAATTGGGTTGGTAAGTAATACTACTCCTAGACCCCCCAGTAGAAGAACAAATCCCCCAAATAGCACAAGAATCTCATGTATTGGTCCAGGTAAATCCATTATGGATAAGAAGAAATTTATAGTATAAAATTTTTCATGAACTGACTAAAACTAAAAGATTTAAGGAAGGAAAAAGGAATTAGGATATTCTTTTGTATAATATAAGTTGTATAGTTAGAAATCATGAAAATCTACTCTCATTTTAAATCAGGAATAATTTGCAATCAGCAGTAGTTATTCATTTTTCTTTTTTGTTACTAAAAAAACTATTGGATTTTTAGTAACAAAAAAATTCTCGTACCTAGTAATCAGTAATCGTTCTGGAATTCCAAGATTTTTCTTCGTCTATTTTACTTTGAGACGAATTCCTAATTGTTTGAATTGTGTAATCCCCCATTATGGAGATTGGTAACCGACTTAAAGCTATTTGATTGTAATTCAATTCATGACGATCATAAGTAGAAAGTTCATATTCTTCAGTCATTGATAAACAGTTTGTTGGACAGTATTCAACGCAGTTACCACAAAATATACAAACTCCGAAATCAATACTATAATTAAGTAATTGTTTCTTTTTAATATCCTTTTCAAATCTCCAATCCACAAGGGGTAGATCTATCGGGCATACGCGAACACATACTTCACAAGCAATACATTTATCAAATTCAAAGTGTATTCGCCCCCGGAAACGCTCCGATGTAATTGATTTTTCATAAGGGTAGTGAATCGTTATAGGTAAACGATTTGTGTGGGATAAGGTAATTATGAAACCTTGACCAATGTATCTTGCGGCGCGTATTGTTTGTTGACCATAACTAATGAACCCAGTTATCATAGGGAACATACTCTAAATATCCATGAAAAAGGTATGTTTCTTTCTCTTGTTTGAGAGAACTTTTTTATGTTGAAAATATTCCTACTGTTATTGTATTATCTTATTTATAGTGAAACTAGTTGCGAAGAAGTTGTTAATAAGAGATTTCCCAGAGAAATGGGTAAAAGAAATTTCCATCCAAGATTTAATAACTGATCCATTCTCATCCTGGGTAAAGTCCATCTTATTGTGATAGAAATGAAGAGAAATAAATAAGCTTTAGTTAATGTAATAAGAATACCCGTTATCGTTTCCAAAATTCCAACCATTGTATTCATTTGGAAAAAACCAAAAAGGGATATATAGGGAATAGATAAATTCCACCCGCCTAAGTAGAGAACTGTTACAAATAAAGAGGAAACTAATAAATTTAGGTAAGAAGCAAGATAAAATAAACCATATTTAATACCGGAATATTCGGTTTGATAACCTGCTACTAACTCTTCTTCTGCTTCTGGTAAATCAAAAGGTAATCTTTCACATTCTGCTAAAGAAGAAATTAGAAAAACTAGAAAACCTATAGGCTGACGCCAAAGATTCCATCCAAAAAAACCATATTTTGACTGCGCTTCAACTATATCAACTGTACTTGAACTGTTAGATAATCATAGTCGATGATAACATCACAGTTCCCACCGCTATTCCAAAACCGTACATGAAACCTTAGTTTCATACGGCTCCCCTATGATCAGAAAAAAGGAAAAGGTTGTTTCGTTTCTATTCCCTGGGGGTAGATAGAATTAGGTAAGAGAAAATTGATTGGAAAGTCCTAAATTAGACCAAAGCAATTCCGTCTGCTAGAATAAAAAAAGCGCTTCTGAATTGATCTCATCCTTTATATAATAAAATGATAATTTTTCTTTGTTTAGTAATAACTTAATATTGGAATAAAACACTCGTTATAGCTATTAATAAATGGAAAGATTTGGGTATTTGTTCATGAGGAATTCTGTATGAATATGGATAAAGGAAAGAATAAATAAAGATCCTTTTTTGTATTGGATTACATATCTTTTGTCCTATTCTCCTTTCCCCGGGAAGGGTCTACTTAAAAAGAAAAAAGGAATAAAGGATTAATTCGTTTTTGATAGCCATTTCCTTAACAAGTGAATGGGACACATACTCTGGATCGGAATACGAAGAAAGTACTACTTGATCATTTCCACCAATTTCAAGTTCTTATTATGATTCCTTTTATGAGGAAAAATTTCTAATGATTTAGATTCTCTCATTACTAATCCTTTATGTACTTTAGTGTTCCTAATCCTTCACTAACTTTTGACGGATTCCCTTATGGTTATAAGTTTTAGTAATAACTAAAAATTAGTAATAACTAAAAATATTCTAGTAATGGAATTCCATATTGCGAATTCTTTATTCTTGCCCGCTTCAAGATATGATGACTAATCAAACATCTCAACCTTGGGGGTAAAGAGTTTACACTCCTTATGTTTACTCAACTTTTTTCTTGTACGTAGGAAATGAGATTTTTTGTTTTTACTACAAATTAATAAGCTGTTTTGTTTCACTCATATAGCTATCTAGTTTAAATTAGCAACCTGAATACAGAAAAGGAAAAGGAGGATAAGTATTCAATGTATTTTAGAGGAAAAAGATCCCATTTTAACGAATCACACGTAGAGATATTGCTAGCACACAAAAAGTTAATGGTATTTCATAACTAATAGATTGAGCAGCCGCTCGTAGACCCCCTAAAAAAGAATATTTATTATTTGAGCTATATCCTGCCAAAAGAAGACCAATAGGAGCAATACTTGAAATGGCAATCCATAAAAAAACACCAATACTAAGATCAGATAAAACAAAACGATATCCCAAAGGGATAACTAAAAAACTTAATAAAACGGATATGACTGCTATAGAGGGTCCAATGCTAAATAAAGGAATCTCTCCTCGGGATGGCAGGATATCCTCTTTAAAAATTAGCTTAGTTCCATCTGCTATAGCTTGAAGCAATCCCAGGGGACCGGCATATTCAGGACCAATACGTTGTTGTATCGATGCGGATATTTCTCTTTCTAACCACACAATTACAAGTACCTCTATTGTGATTCCCAGTAAGAGGGTCAAAATGGGTAGAATCCATATCAGTCCATAGACTTCTTTTAATAATTCCAATTTCGAAAAAGAATTAATAGTTTCTACCTCTACCCTATCTATTATCATTTCAACGATCAACTTCCCCCATAATGATATCTATACTACCTAATATCGTCATGATATCAGCCAATTTCATTTTTTTAACTAGCTGAGGAAGAATTTGCAAATTAATAAAACCCGGTGGACGTATTTTCCATCTCCAGGGGAAAAGACTATCATCTCCTACCAGATAAATTCCTAATTCACCTTTTGGAGCTTCCACTCTTACATAAAGCTCTTGCTTTGATAATTCAAAATTGGGTGAAGGTTTTTTACCAAGAAATCGATATTCAAAATCATTCCATTCGGAATTCTTTGCTTTATTAAAGCGTCGGACTTCTAAATTCTCATAAGGTCCTCCAGGAATTTTCTCTACAGCCTGTTGAATAATTTTGATAGATTCCCTCATCTCACCGATTCGTACTAAATACCGAGCTAATGAATCTCCTTCTTTTTGCCATTGTACTTTCCAATCGAATTGATTGTAAGATTCATAAGGATCAATTTTACGAAGATCCCATTGTATTCCAGAACCTCGTAACATTGGTCCCGATAAGCCCCAATTTACAGCTTCTTCTCCGCTAATAAAACCGACTCCTTCAACTCGTTCTAAAAAAATGGGATTTCGTGTAATAAGTTGTTGATATTCAACAATTCCTCGTAAAAAATAATCACAGAAATCTAAACATTTATCCACCCATCCATAAGGTAGATCGGCAGCTACTCCTCCGATGCGAAAGTAATTATGCATCATTCGCATACCTGTAGCAGCCTCAAAAAGATCATATATCAATTCTCTTTCTCTAAAAATGTAGAAAAAAGGAGTCTGTGCGCCGAGATCCGCCATAAAAGGTCCAAGCCATAACAAGTGAGAAGCTATACGGCTCAATTCTAACATAATTACCCTAATATAGCTGGCTCTTCGAGGTATTTGAATATTCTCTAAGAATTCTGGTGCATTTACCGTTATTGCTTCTGTAAACATAGTAGCTAAATAATCCCACCTTGTTACATAGGGCAAGTATTGTACAATACTTCTGTTTTCTGCGATTTTTTCCATTCCTCTGTGTAAATAACCTAATATGGGTTCACAATCAATAACATCCTCACCATCAAGAGTAACGATAAGTCGAAGAACACCGTGCATTGATGGGTGTTGAGGACCCATATTGACTATCATTAGATCTTTTCTTGTAAGCGGTACACTCATATCCTTTCTTTCTTAATTCATTATTCCATGAATTCCTCAAAACGAGGCTCATCAAAATGCAAAATCTAAGACTACTATAAGACTACTAATTAATAAAATAAGAAAAAAATTCGAACGATTAAATTACTTCTCCCGAATATCCAACTGACTTATTAATTTCTT